TCTAATCACCACGATGAGGCTGGTCCCTCTTTAGTAGACTCCGCTATGAATGAAGAAATGAATGCCGGGCTCTTTCTTTCACTGCTAACCCCAAGAAGTTTCTTAATGCTGATCACTTCTTTGACGGCATCACCCCGAGCTTGTGGTCCTCCTTTGAGTGTGGGTTCAATTGGATGAATCTGTCAAGTCAAGGTCAACGTACGTAGCAGCAAGGATGGTGCATCGCCTCTTTCTCGTTCTCGCTCGGGAGCCAAAACGAACACGCCTGCTACCTACTGTACTGGACCTTCGACCAGGCATTCTACCCTTGTCGAATCGGAACCAACCACCACTGCACTGCGCTCGAACAGTTGAGCGGCCGCCGGCCAGCAACTTCCGTGCACAGACATAGATTCATTCTTCGTACCTGGTCCAGCCTCACAACCCTTCGCGGGTTGGTAAGAAGTCAGTCGTCGGTTGGTAAGACGGAATTGGACAAAGAAAAGAGAGTGCTCGACCGGAACAACGGCCAGCAAAGACCGTAATTACATAGATAACTGCTCCTCTCGGTCGAACCGTACGGCGGCCGGAAAGAAAGACGACCTCACCTTCTCTTAGATGGTCTCAGTGAGAGCTACTGTAGTATCCCCGTTGACCTTCTTTTGTAGATAGAATCTTCAATGAGTGGAAACAAGACCAGACTTGCTCCGCAGTACGAGCCTCATACAGAGCTGCGCCCCATTGATATGATGAGAAGAAGAGGGCCGCCCTCTTTCTTTCCGCACCAATCCTTATTTACTACTCCATTTTTTGGGGTGTATAGCTCAGTTGGTAGAGCATTGGGCTTTTAACCTAATGGTCGCAGGTTCAAGTCCTGCTATACCCAAACCTACCTTACACTCTACTATGAGTAAGGATGCATAGTCGCGTTCAAAGATCATTGGTCGGGGTGAGGTAAGGAGTAGTATCAGAGTGGCTCGGTCGGTCATCGATAGGCCTCTCCTTATTCATTCTATAGGGCGGGGCTGCGGACCAACAATCCATAGTAGAGGGCTGGCTCATCAATCGAACACGGAGCGGAGCATCTGGGGCGGAGAGCAGCTTAGCAGCTGCTTAGCGAAGAGGCTGAAAGTTTTCAATAGCGAAATAGCTATTGTTATACCTTAGCTTCGCTCCCCTACTGAAAAGGGCAAAGCCGCTTCGCACCACTGAAGCTTATAGATAAACAAATTGTACCGATGAGGCCCGACTAGAATCTAAGGATAAGCTGACTAGAGTCGGTTTTGGGAACCAGTGCTCTTGAGGGCTAACTACTGGGCCAGATCGGAATGGTGGTCCGAGAAGCCTTACCGAAGAAACCAAACCACCGCCGAGCAGCAAGCAGCTTCTTCAGAAGGCGCGGGATTGGTAAGGCTCTTCTCCTTCTGATGTTCTACGAATCTACAGATCTCAAGAAGAACGAGCTAGGGTGACGAAAAGAGATAAGCATTATGACTCGATGACTAAGCGTGATGATTAGAGACTCCATTGATTATAAAAAAGGGGCTCCATACTTTATGGGAATTTTCAAAAGGGTTGGGCTAGCACTTAGCTTAAACAGTGCGAGGCGAGCTCGGCCAAGAGCTGTTGAATACAGTCTTATTCAATCATTTGAGAACCGAATGAGCAGTAGATGAGTTTATAACAGAACAAAGAAGCCATCTCATCTAACCTTCTGTTCAGCCAAGAGAGGAATCAATAATAGGTGGTTTCATTAGAAGCCAGGGCGCGGAGCCCGCTACGCTCAGTCAAGTAACGAGGAAAAGCAAAATGGAATGAATGTCAGAAGCGAGTGAGAGCGCTACGAAGAGCAAGTTGTTTCTCAACACTGAAATATGCCCCAAACTGAAAAAACGACGGCCGAGCGCGTAGAGCAACAAGTTATTGCGGGCAGGAGTTTCAAATCCTTCGTACAGAGCATCTCGGAGGAAGATGAGCAATTGGAGCGGAAAAACCAAGATTTTGTCCATTTACCACCGATCCACAATAATACCTTTGTTACCGTGACGGATGCTAGGGGGAATAAAAAAACTGGGGCCTCCGCAGGTTGTTTGGAGGAAATCAAAGGGGGGTCTCGTCTTTCTCGGTATGCTGCTGGAGCAACTGCAGAACATGTCGGGCGATCCGCCAGAAAGATGGGGATGAAGTCGGTTGTAATGAAAGTGAAAGGATCTACTTATTTCAGGAAAAAGAAAGCAGTGATCTTGAGCTGGAGAGAAGGTTATACCTTTGCTGAGTGTAAGCGAAGTGAAGGAGTAGGAGATCAATCTCAAATTATGTACATCCACGATGTGACCCAACTTCCACATAATGGATGCCGACTCCCCAGGAAACGTCGTGTTCAAATAGTTCCAACAATTAGATTCTCCATTTTCACTTGAAAACCATTCCGGAAAAAATCTGACTCGGAGGGAAGTGGGAGGAGCCGTCACTATATAGGGCGCTAGCGCGCTACGGCGTCAAAGCCGACGCTTCTTCAGAA